GCATTAATTGCGACTTCCTCAGTGTTAGTAATTAGTGTACCCCTTGTATTTGCTTCTCCTGATGGTTGGTCAAATAATAAAAACGTTGTATTTTCCGGTACATCATTATGGATTGGACTAGTCTTTCTGGTAGCTATTCTGAATTCTCTCATTTCTTAAATTTGTTTAGTATTTAGTAGCCCGATACAAAATAAATAAAAAGGCCATTTCTTCGAAAAAATGGGAATTGTGAGACGCATTAAAATGCAATTTGCGTTCCGAATTGCTACCTCTTCTCTTTCATTATTATGAAATTCCATTGCCATTAGAATATTGATTGACAGACAATTAAAAAAAAGAAAACTCTAATATAATAGAAAAAGAAAATGAAACGGTCGACCCAGACATAGACGGTCGACCCAGGCGGATATACCCTATAAAATATATCCCGTAGCGAGCGTAGTTCAATGGTAAAACATCTCCTTGCCAAGGAGAAGATACGGGTTCGATTCCCGCCGCTCGCCAGCTTAATTTAGTAAGGTACTATGATAAAAAATTTAGTCTAGTTGACTACTTAACTACTTATATTAAATTAAGTAGGTGTTAGTCTAGTACCGTATCCCTTACTATCTTACCCTTCTTTTGCACCCCACTCAAAAAAAGGGGCTCCGGAGGCGGGAATCGAACTCGCCAACAGGGCTCCCTAAATTGGGGATTAACCGAGACAAACAACTGGCAAACTGCTTTTAAAGGGAAGGGAGGTAGACTGTGCCTTTCTTTCATTTCTTTTTTCTTTTCTGCAGGGTAGGAAGGAGCCTTGAGAGTTCTTCTTGTAGGGGCAAGTGACTTCGCAAACTGCTCCATTTGGCCCTTTAGGGCCGGGAACTAATGAATAAAAAGGGTTGGATACCGCCCAGCCCTCTACCATATCTATACAAATAGAATAGTCCTTTTATACAGACTGCTAAGTGCGGAGACGGGAATCGAACCCGTGACCTCAAGGTTATGAGCCTCGTGAGCTACCAAACTGCTCTACTCCGCTCTGGAGGGACGGAAACTGGTGGACGAAAAAGGTTGAATACAGGACTCTACCATGTCTAGACAAATAGAATAGTCCTTTTATACAGAATGGAGCGGGTAGCGGGAATCGAACCCGCATCGTTAGCTTGGAAGGCTAGGGGTTATAGTCGACGTTGGTTGATTAGTTTTAACGTCTCTAATTCAAAACCGAACATGAAATTTTGATTTCATTCGGCTCCTTTATGGATATTCTCACCACTTAACATCTATGTCAGCTTTTCTATCTGAATGGAACCAAAGCTCTCCGCTTTCTAGATGATCCCTATAGAGTAGGAGATAGAAATTCTACTAAATCTATCTAATCTACTTACTTCGTTCCCTAATTTCATTCAAGAGATCCTGAGGAAAAGAATTAGGTTTCCACCGAGCTGAAACAATATGCTGATGGTTCTAGTAAACCAAAACTACCGTTTTTTAGCTATTTGGCTTCCATTTCCTTTTTTAACAAAAGAAGATTTAGTTACGATTGGAAATAAACTTTTTTGTATCTTCATCCATAGATCCTTTACTCATATTTTTAAAATTGGAATACTTAAAAAAATGTAAAATTATGCTTCGCGACTCTGTACTCATAATCCAATTTGTATTTTGGATGCAATTTCCATTAGTTTTTGGGTACAAATCGCGAGAATGTATATTCTTCCTCAATATGCTATTGAGAGGAAAAGGATTAAATCCTTTATAAGAACTAAAGTTTTCATCGGAATATAAAAAACTTAAGGACGCCTTAAGTATATCATTTCAAATTCAGTTATTAATAGAACGAATCACACTTTTACCACTAAACTATACCCGCTACATGTAGATTATGATACCAACGCTACCCTTTGTCAAGGGTAGCCATTCGAGAAGGAGGCTAATTCCCCCTTATTGAATCAAATGGAGAAGGTTCATGACAGTGAGCTGTTGGTACTTCGATCGCGGGCCTTTACTTTAGCTTTAGGGTTTAGATAGCCCCTCTGGGATGTAAAATATATCTCTTCTCACCATCCCCATAGTGTATGAGACAAATGTATGCATTTCGATTAGGGTCGTATTCTACGGTTACGACTACAATGATCATTATTTGTTTTGCGAGGACGTAAGTGTGCCAGACTGCTCTAAGGAATAGTTTGATTATTCCTACAATATACACTAGGAGATATAGGGAGCAGCACTGCCCCCATAAATCCCTTTCTTCCTTTTCTTTTTTGTTCAATTCTGAACAAAGAAATTGGGGAAGATGTTTTCTTTCTTCCCCCACTTATCATGAAGTCCGAGCCGTAGAGAAAGAGTGAGATGCATTTTAAAAATTCATCATAGACTTTCCCTATGGCTTGAGAGAAGCAAGAAACAAAGAGTCGTAACTTAAACGGAGAAGCGGACAGGACCCGACGGATTTACCTGATGTAAAGAAGATCCTAAATGTCTCTGGTTAGTCGATCCTCCCCATTTACCAATTTCTTCTCCTCTTTTCCACTCAATTCTAGTTTATTAGATTCTTGTTTAAAAGAATCAAAGAAGATGAATAGAACTAAGAACACATAAAAAAGAGCATAGAGGACCAAGACCATTACCAAATGTTCCTCCCAAGAATCATATTGGGTATCTGTTCCCTTCCTTTTCCCGCTAGGATCGGGAATCTTATATTTTCCATATCCATATACCATCGAACCTTTAGGGTTCCAGAATCCTCCTTTTTTCCTAATCTTCGGAAACAGAAAACCCATAGCCAGGAGGAGTTAGGTATGTAGGGTATGGTTTATTATTTTTTGTTGGGCAGGCAGTAGAATAATTTTTATACTCTGCAGTATAAATTCGACTGCCCACTTTTTACAAGCAAATTGTTGCTAAAACTCCAACATAGTTTGTTCAAAATGCACCAACCAGAATCCTTGGAGAATATTCAAGTACCCCCCTTCCTTGGAAGGGGTACCTGTTAAAAATAAAAATCGCTTCAACAAATCCGTCCAAAACTTTTTAAGAAAAATTGAAAAGTTTTGAACTCGAAGGTTTTTCTAAGAGATGCCTGTTAAAAATAGTTTCAATTTCTCACCAAAACAGACAAGAAGTATATCACTGAAAATTAATACCCAACCATATGGGTATATGAAGAGCGCGAATTCCTTTATACCCTACCCAATTAGAATTAGAGGAAATAAAACATAAATGGAGAAAGTTCTCATCATAAGATCAGCCAATAGAAGAAAAAAGTCCCTAATTCTGCAGAACGTTCTGAGCACGTGAAAAGTCAATAGCCTAAAGATAAAAAAAAAACAAAGTCTACCGTTTTTTTAACAGCAGCTCTTATTGCCCCTTTGGCCTTTTTTTTTTTTTACCCATTGTTGTATCCGATTCAACAATTGATACATATTTGTTCTCCTCTTCTAAAAAATAGAACTTCTGGGCTTTGGTTTGGTGAGTCGTCCGAGATCGTGTTTACATACCTATGAACTTACCCTCTTCAAGTATATCGGATACTTAGAATAATTTTTTATTGTGTCAACTCTCTCTTCACGTATTTTATTATATGTATTTTTTTATATAAAAATATATGTATTTTTATATAAAAAAAAAGAAAAAAACCTCTACTTTGTGCAAGTGATAAGAGAGAATATGAAATTCTTATTTTTCTTGATTTTCTCAAGATTTTGAACTCTCAAGATTTTGAACCTCGCCATGAATAAACTTCTATATCTCGATATATACATATATAATCTCTACATATATCTCTATATATACATATATTATGTACATTATGCAGTAGACTCATAATGAGAAATCAAAGTGGCTAATTTTTGAATTGAATAAAAAGCCCTTTTAACTCAGTGGTAGAGTAATGCCATGGTAAGGCATAAGTCATCGGTTCAAATCCGATAAAGGGCTTTTTATTTGGTGGTAGAGTAATGCCATGGTAAGACGTAAGTCATCGGTTCGAATCCGATAAAGTACTTTTCTACTAAATTTATTATTTATTCACTTTTTTTTCTTTGTTTTTGAAAATTTCTCTATTTTTTCTTGAATTTTATGACTTAGTGTGGGATGCATGCATTTTTGGTCTGAACGCTAAACGAAGCACGGGGTGGAAATTACAAAAAAGAAATCAAATGGGACTCTTTTTCCTGTTAGATCAATCAAATCACTACCTGTACTGAACTAATCTAGAATCCCTTTTATTAATCTATTCTTATTCTATACCCTTTAAATGAATTTCCCTAAAAAGTAGGGAATGATCCGTGAATTAACCTAACCATCAACTAAAAAAAATCCTATGAAAGCATAACGGAAAAGTAGGAAAGACTCTTTGCTTTGGATCTAGTTATACTCTTCGAGTATATTGACAATTCCAAAAAACTGCTCATACTATCATTATAGTATAATGATGAGCGGTTGTATATGGCCCTATCGTCTAGTGAAGTGATGCCCCTATCGTCTAGTGGTTCAGGACATCTCTCTTTCAAGGAGGCAGCGGGGATTCGACTTCCCCTGGGGGTAGGGAGTATTATGAAAGGAGGTTAATCATAGATTCTAAAAAACCCTAGAATAAATTCTTCCTGGGTCGATGCCCGAGCGGTTAATGGGGACGGACTGTAAATTCGTTGACGATATGTCTACGCTGGTTCAAATCCAGCTCGGCCCAAAAATCTAGGGCTTCGTGAATATGAACTAAATCCATTTGTTTTTCTTCCATAAAATAAAATGTCTGATCCATAGAAATAAAGGATAAAGCGAAAGGGGGAAATTTCTTTCTAATCCATATCTCTCTCATTCCTTTTTTACAAACAAAAGAGTTTTTCTTATTGAAATGAAAGGTGGATTATCATCCATTTTTAGCGATAAAAAATCGCGACATACTAGTTATGTCACTCTCACTATACCCACATATTATATGTGGGTATGTAGTATATGATTCGTCTATTTCTTAGAGTACGACAGGCGAATCGAATCTTCTTATGGTTCTATTTAAGAATAGGTATGCCATACACCCCGCGGGGATTGTAGTTCAATTGGTCAGAGCACCGCCCTGTCAAGGCGGAAGTTGCGGGTTCGAGCCCCGTCAGTCCCGAACTAGGGTTCAATGAATGGAGAAATTCATCTTTCCTTTTTCCATGAAAAAGGGGGGGCAGGAGAGAAGATCAAATACCTATGGGGCACCCTTATTTCACTTTTTTTATTTCGCATTTCTCATTAAAGAGGGAGGGGAGGCCTATAGGAATTTTTTTTTCACTACTCCCGGTTGATAAGGAAAGACATACATATCATACTTGGATTAGTATAATTTAGGATATTACTCTATCCTTATGATGATACCATCCTCATCTTAACTTCCTATTCGACTCTTATGGAATAGAGTACCGGTATTTTACCGAAATCCATACATAAATCGTATTCGTTTTTTCTTAGACATAGACAGTGAATTTAATTTAATATAATTAGTACTTTACTTTTTGGATTAAACAGGCCCCCTCCATTTTGTAGTTCCAACTTTGTTTGTGTATGTTCAATGACTAATTGGAAAGAATCTATCTCATTTTCATTCCATTTGCGGACTCCTTTTTTATGGATCTGTTCTCATCTTTAGACCCCAAAAGTGGATATTGATAGTAACCTAATAAAATAAAAGAAAAACCAAGCAAAGCAAACGCCCTTTTTCCTAAATTAATTAAAATATTCGATTTTTTTTTTATTTAAGCCCTCTTTTCTCCATCTCACTTCTACTTCTACTGCTTATTTGGATGTCTATGTGACCCATAGAAAGTCGGTCATATAATACATACATACATAATTGTATGTATAACTATAAGAAAAAGGAAGGGAAATTGGATAAGATAAGAAAGATCGTGGGTTATAGATATAGAAAAGAAAAAGTGGATCTTACTATGTTATACTATTCCACTCTCAACCATGAATTGATTTGATAGATCCGATATTCATAATATTGAATTGATTCAGTATTATCAGAATGCAAGTCCTCCCCTTGAATTTACAGGATACCCCTTTTTCCTCTCCATGGGATTACATCCCGAGTTATTGTGAAAAAAATAAAGAGGTTATGGAAGTCAATATTCTCGCATTTATTGCTACTGCACTGTTTATTCTAGTTCCTACTGCCTTTTTACTTATTATTTATGTAAAAACAGTCAGCCAAAATGATTAATTGGAATTCCAATTAATCATTGAAGAAATGAAAAAGGGATTAAATAAAATAAAAATCCAAGTCTTAAATGAAAGGATCTGGTTGGAATCATAAAGTGTGGTAGAAAGAACTACATATAGTTTTTTCTACGACACTTTAGAGTCTTTCTATTATATTATCTTGAATCTACATAGAATAGATTAGTAGATTGAAATAGTAGTCTAATTCAATTTCTTTTTTCACTGCATCCACTTAATTTCAATCAAGTCAAAATAAAAAAATCGAAGAGAATTCTTCACGAAAGAATCCATGGAGGGAGAGAAAAATAATATGAGAATAGACTATAGTAAAAAGTAAAAGAAAAAAAGTAAAAGGAAAAAACCAGCGAATCTTTCATGCTTAAACATGCGGCGAGATGCTTCAAAAGAGCATAAAAATTATTCTAAGAATAAGAAAAGAATATAAAACAAATGGAAAGTGTGCGATATGTTGTGAATAGCTCCGTGGAAGAAAGTCTAATTTTCTTATGTATAGAACTTTTTTAACCATTCGTCACTTCTAGTAGAAATTTGGAATTGCTGTAATCGCTCTTTCTATTTCTATATAGTAGAATAGTTCTATATAGTAGAATAGAACGACTCTTTCTTACAAGAGTTTCTTACAGGTACAGGAGTGAAACAAAACTAAAGAAAGAGAGAAAGAATAAAGTTTGGCAAAATGATTAATGCAAAACGATCAATTAAAGAAAAAAGTTGATACAACAATTCGACTACTCAATCAATTAGTAGTATCCCTAGAGTCCACTCCTCCCCCATACTACTAGTGAAAGAGAAAATGTAAAGACTACCATTAAAGCAGCCCAAGCGAGACTTACTATATCCATGTAAATTATGTCTCCTATTTCTATGAAGGAATTATTCTACTATTGATCAATAATCATAGTGGAATCAAGGGTACAGAGTCAAAAAGGGATTCTGCCCTAACGCTATGGATGAATCAGTTCAAGGAATTTACTCCTAACAAATTCTTATAGGATTTCTGGTAGAATTGGAGAGCATTAAGTATAAATACGATACATAGCCCTTTTCCTTAAAAAAGAGTACGGGGATGATGTCCTGAATAGAAGACGCGGGAATAGGAAGATTTTTTCTTCCTTTTGTTACCCTTTTTTTATAAGCAAAGGACGTCAGAATATACCATAAAATTAGGATAGATAAATATTTATTGGATACCTACCTTGCCTATGTTTATTTTTAACCTAAACCCTACAGCCCTTCTATCATTCTATGAAAGAATGAGGAGACTTTATCCACAACTCCGAAATTGATTTTTGATCAGCCTATTCAATCTGATTCTCGACAGAATCAGTAGCCCTTACTTTAGTGTATGTAGGTAGCATAAGATGTATGATAAATAAAATGTATGATAATTAGGAAGTCTTGATATTCCTTCGTGGAGTCCCTTCTTCAATCTTAGATTGAAAAAAAAGAATGCCCCTTAGGGGCCCTTTGGATATCAAGATTTCTGACATCTTAGCCTTGTAATTTTTAATTCTCGAATCAATTAAAATTAATAAAAGAATAAGGAAACGCAACCTCATCCTTATTGGTAGCCGTTTGGGCCACTACCGACAAAACAAACCCTAGTTTGAGGATAGAACTATGGATTCTCAAAATCCAGTATCGCCAGGCCTAGTTACTCTCTTGCCCCAACTTATGCAGGGTACGAATTTGTCGAGTTCGATCAGTACTATAAGCCTAAGTATTTTATTGATCAGGCGGCACCCAGATTTGAACTGGGGATAAAGGATTTGCAGTCCCCTGCCTTACCGCTTGGCCATGCCGCCAAAAAATCTGATCTAAAATAGAGAAAAGAGCAAGTATTCATCCAGGTTTTCTTACTAAAACCTCCTTTCTTTTATCTTGAATCTAATTCTACTTACTTTTTTCCAATCTTTTTCAAAAAATCTATTCCTGCTTTTTTTGAATCCAGTTTCGATTATTCTCCTCGATGGATTCTATCTTAAAACAAACATTGCTAACACTAGAAAACTTCCCTTTTCTTTCTATTGAGATGAAAAAAGAGAAAAAGTGGATTTCCAGTCACAGGCTGCAAAATTCAGAACAAATTGGAACCATTAACTAGAATTCTATTTTTTTTTTTGAATTGCAGTAGTGAACGACTCTTAAATCGGTATTCTCTCCCCCCTTCCTTTTAATGGCATAATAAAATAGAATGGATTTATGCCTAATCCGTGTATAGGTAAACTACAGGTCCGAACAGCATTATTATCCATAACAGCATTATTATCCATGGATCTCCCTTATGTACATATCTCTATGGGGAATCGTGCTTTAATTTTTCATTGCATTAAATATCTTGAATAAAAAAAAAGAAATTTGGTCTGATATAGAGTATGACCTGACCATCTTGGCCCACCCAAGTGAAATTACGATAAAAGCAGGGATATGTGGAGAGGTGGATAACTAGATTGGCATGTACTTAAAAAAGGACTTACTTTATTTTAGGATTCTACAATTAAATCCTATATTTTCTAGCAATTCTACTACTACGAAACAAAAAAGAACCCTCAAATTCTTATTCTTTTTTGAAATTAAACTAAGCGTGCTATTCTAAATCGAACTAAAGTCAAATTTGCTAGTGCTTATAAATTATTATATTATGGCTTTATCCCATTCATAGAAAGGAGATAAAATGAGAAATCTTTGCCATCCAATCTGATTAGTATCATAAAGTGTAAGTGGCAGAATTTTTTTCTAGGAATGTTTTATCAATTCATTTTCATTCGATTTGTACCCCTGGCAAATTCGAACTTTCGTCGAAATTGTCTCTATTCATATGTATGAAATACATATATGAAATATGTATGTGGAGTTCCCTAGAATTTCATGTGATTCAGTAAACAGAATATGGATTCCATAATTGCTAGATCGATCCATAGGGATTGATGAAGAGTGAGCTGATAATGGAATTTTTCTTCGATAAACAGGAAACTTAAGATTAAGATGCTCCGGAATGGAAATGAGGGAATGTCCACAATACCCGGATTTAGTCAGATCCAATTCGAGGGATTTTGTAGGTTCATTAATCAAGGCTTGGCAGAAGAACTTGAGAAGTTTCCAACAATTAAAGATCCAGATCACGAAATTGCATTTCAATTATTTGCGAAAGGATATCAATTGCTAGAACCCTCGATAAAAGAAAGGGATGCTGTGTATGAATCACTCACCTATTCTTCCGAATTCTATGTATCTGCGAGATTAATTTTTGGTTTCGATGTGCAAAAGCAAACCATTTCTATTGGAAACATTCCTATAATGAATTCCTTAGGAACCTTTATAATAAATGGAATATACCGAATTGTGATCAATCAAATATTGCTAAGTCCTGGTATTTACTACCGCTCGGAATTAGACCATAAGGGAATTTCTATCTACACTGGGACTATAATATCAGATTGGGGAGGAAGATCGGAATTAGCAATTGATAAAAAAGAAAGGATATGGGCTCGCGTGAGTAGAAAACAAAAGATATCTATTCTAGTTCTATCATCAGCTATGGGTTCGAATCTAAAAGAAATTCTAGATAATGTTTCCTACCCTGAAATTTTCTTATCTTTCCCGAATGCTAAGGAGAAGAAGAGGATTGAGTCAAAAGAAAAAGCTATTTTGGAGTTTTATCAACAATTTGCTTGTGTAGGTGGGGACCTGGTATTTTCGGAGTCCTTATGTGAGGAATTACAAAAGAAATTTTTTCAACAAAAATGTGAATTAGGAAGGATTGGTCGACGAAATATGAATCGGAGACTGAATCTTGATATACCTCAGAACAATACATTCTTGTTACCACGAGATGTATTGGCCGCTACGGATCATTTGATTGGAATGAAATTTGGAACGGGTATACTTGACGATGACGATATGAATCACTTGAAAAATAAACGTATTCGTTCGGTTGCGGATCTGTTACAAGATCAATTCGGACTGGCTCTTGGTCGTTTACAACATGCGGTTCAAAAAACTATCCGTAGAGTATTCATACGTCAATCGAAACCGACTCCACAAACTTTGGTAACTCCAACTTCAACTTCGATTTTATTAATAACTACTTATGAGACCTTTTTTGGCACATACCCCTTATCTCAAGTTTTTGATCAAACCAATCCATTGACACAAACTGTTCATGGGCGAAAAGTGAGTTGTTTGGGTCCTGGAGGATTGACGGGGAGAACTGCAAGTTTTCGGAGCCGAGATATTCATCCGAGTCACTATGGGCGTATTTGTCCAATTGACACGTCCGAAGGAATCAATGTTGGACTTACTGGATCCTTAGCTATTCATGCGAGAATTGACCACTGGTGGGGGTCCATAGAGAGTCCCTTTTATGAAATATCTGAGAAAGCAAAAGAAAAAAAAGAGAGACAGGTGGTTTATTTATCACCAAATAGAGATGAATATTATATGATAGCAGCAGGAAATTCTTTGTCCTTGAATCAGGGTATTCAGGAAGAACAGGTTGTTCCAGCTAGATACCGTCAAGAATTCCTGACTATTGCATGGGAACAGATTCATGTTAGAAGTATTTTTCCTTTCCAATATTTTTCTATTGGAGGTTCTCTCATTCCTTTTATTGAGCATAATGATGCGAATCGGGCTTTAATGAGTTCTAATATGCAGCGCCAAGCAGTTCCGCTTTCTCGGTCCGAGAAGTGCATTGTTGGAACTGGATTGGAACGCCAAACAGCTCTAGATTCGAGGGTTTCCGTTATAGCCGAACGCGAGGGAAAGATCATTTCTACTGATAGTCACAAGATCCTTTTATCAAGTAGTGGGAAGACTATAAGTATTCCTTTAGTTACCCATCGGCGCTCTAACAAAAATACTTGTATGCACCAAAAACCTCGGGTTCTGTGGGGTAAATCCATTAAAAAAGGACAAATTTTAGCGGAGGGAGCTGCTACAGTTGGTGGGGAACTTGCTTTAGGAAAAAACATATTAGTAGCTTATATGCCATGGGAAGGTTACAATTTTGAAGACGCAGTACTAATTAGCGAACGTTTGGTATATGAGGATATTTATACTTCTTTTCACATCCGAAAATATGAAATTCAGACGGATACGACAAGCCAAGGCTCCGCTGAAAAAATTACTAAAGAAATACCACATCTAGAAGAACATTTACTCCGCAATTTGGACAGAAATGGAGTTGTTAGGTTGGGATCCTGGGTAGAAACTGGCGATATTTTAGTAGGTAAATTAACGCCTCAGATAGCGAGCGAATCCTCGTATATCGCGGAAGCTGGGTTATTACGGGCCATATTTGGCCTTGAGGTATCCACTTCAAAAGAAACTTCTCTCAAACTACCTATAGGTGGAAGAGGGCGCGTTATCGATGTGAAATGGATCCAGAGGGACCCCCTAGACATAATGGTTCGTGTATATATTTTACAGAAACGCGAAATCAAAGTTGGGGATAAAGTAGCCGGAAGACACGGGAATAAGGGGATCATTTCCAAAATTTTGCCCAGGCAAGATATGCCCTATTTGCAAGATGGAACACCTGTTGATATGGTCTTCAATCCCTTAGGAGTACCCTCACGAATGAATGTGGGACAAATATTTGAAAGCTCGCTCGGATTAGCCGGGGATCTGCTAAAGAAACATTATAGAATAGCACCCTTTGATGAGAGATATGAGCAAGAGGCTTCAAGAAAACTTGTGTTTTCAGAATTATATGAAGCCAGTAAACAAACAAAAAATCCATGGGTATTTGAACCCGAGTACCCGGGAAAAAGCAGAATATTTGATGGAAGAACAGGAGACCCCTTCGAACAACCTGTTCTAATAGGGAAGTCCTATATCTTAAAATTAATTCATCAAGTTGATGAGAAAATCCATGGACGTTCTACTGGGCCCTACTCACTTGTTACACAACAACCCGTTAGAGGAAGAGCCAAGCAAGGGGGACAACGAGTAGGAGAAATGGAAGTTTGGGCTTTAGAAGGATTTGGTGTTGCTCATATTTTACAAGAGATACTTACTTATAAATCTGATCATCTTATAGCTCGCCAAGAAATACTTAATGCTACGATCTGGGGAAAAAGAGTACCTAATCACGAGTATCCTCCAGAATCTTTTCGAGTGCTCGTTCGAGAACTACGATCTTTGGCTCTAGAACTGAATCATTTCCTTGTATCTGAGAAGAACTTCCAGGTTAATAGGGAGGAAGTTTGATCGGAATAAATATAAATTCTTTTCTTATTTATGATTGACCAATATAAACATCAACAACTTCAAATTGGACTCGTTTCCCCTCAACAAATAAAGGCTTGGGCTAACAAAAACCTACCTAATGGGGAAGTCGTTGGCGAAGTCACAAGGCCCTCTACTTTTCATTATAAAACCGATAAACCAGAAAAAGATGGATTGTTTTGCGAAAGAATCTTTGGACCCATAAAAAGCGGAATTTGTGCTTGTGGAAATTCTCGAGCGAGCGGAGCTGAAAACGAAGAGGAAAGGTTTTGCCAAAAATGCGGGGTAGAATTTGTTGATTCTCGGATACGAAGATATCAAATGGGATACATCAAACTCGCATGTCCCGCGACTCATGTGTGGTATTTGAAAGGTCTTCCTAGTTATATCGCGAACCTTTTAGATAAACCCCTTAAGAAATTGGAGGGCCTAGTATACGGCGATTTCTCTTTTGCTAGGCCCAGCGCTAAAAAACCTACTTTCTTACGATTACGAGGTTTATTCGAAGATGAAATTGCATCCTGTAACCACAGCATTTCTCCCTTTTTTTCTACCCCAGGCTTTGCAACATTTCGAAATCGGGAAATTGCGACAGGAGCAGGTGCTATTAGAGAACAATTAGCAGATTTGGATTTGCGAATTATTATAGAGAATTCCTTGGTCGAATGGAAGGAATTAGAAGACGAGGGGTATAGTGGAGATGAATGGGAAGATAGAAAAAGACGAATAAGAAAAGTTTTTTTGATTAGACGCATGCAATTGGCGAAACATTTTATTCAAACAAATGTAGAACCAGAATGGATGGTTTTGTGCTTATTACCAGTTCTTCCTCCCGAATTGAGACCCATTGTTTATAGGTCTGGGGATAAAGTAGTGACTTCGGATATTAATGAACTTTATAAGAGAGTTATTCGTCGGAACAACAACCTTGCCTATCTATTAAAAAGAAGTGAATTAGCGCCAGCAGATTTAGTAATGTGCCAGGAAAAATTGGTACAAGAAGCCGTGGATACACTTCTTGATAGTGGGTCCCGCGGGCAACCAACGAGGGATGGTCACAATAAAGTATACAAATCACTTTCAGATGTAATTGAAGGTAAAGAGGGAAGGTTTCGCGAGACTCTGCTTGGAAAACGGGTCGATTACTCGGGGCGTTCTGTCATTGTTGTGGGTCCTTCGCTTTCATTACATCAATGTGGATTACCTCTAGAGATAGCAATAAAGCTTTTTCAGCTATTTGTAATTCGCGATTTAATCACGAAACGCGCTACTTCTAATGTCAGGATTGCTAAAAGGAAAATTTGGGAAAAGGAACCCATTGTATGGGAAATACTTCAAGAAGTTATGCGGGGACATCCTGTACTGTTGAATAGAGCACCTACCCTGCATAGATTAGGCATACAGGCCTTCCAACCTACTTTAGTGGAGGGGCGTACTATTTGTTTACACCCATTAGTGTGTAAGGGTTTCAATGCGGACTTTGATGGGGATCAAATGGCTGTTCATCTACCTTTATCCTTGGAAGCTCAGGCGGAAGCCCGTTTACTTATGTTTTCTCATATGAATCTCCTATCTCCCGCTATTGGGGATCCTATTTGCGTACCGACCCAAGACATGCTTATCGGACTTTATGTATTAACGATTGGAAACCGTCGGGGTATTTGTGCAAATAGATATAATAGTTGCGGAAACTATCCAAATCAAAAAGTAAATTACAATAATAATAATTATAAGTATACAAAAGATAAAGAACCCCATTTTTCTAATTCCTATGATGCACTGGGAGCTTATAGACAGAAACGAATCAGTTTAGACAGTCCCTTGTGGCTCCGATGGAAACTAGATCAACGCGTCATTGGGTCAAGAGAAGTTCCGATTGAAGTTCAATATGAATCTTTGGGGACTTATCATGAGATTTATGCCCACTATCTAATAGTGGGAAATAGAAAAAAAGAAATCCGTTCTATATACATTCGAAGCACTCTTGGTCATATTTCTTTTTATAGAGAAATAGAGGAAGCCATACAAGGATTTAGTCAGGCCTATTCATACACTATCTAAACAAGGAAGTTAGATTCGGCGATGCCCCTCCCTTTCGGGGGGCATTCCGATTTCGCTAGTATCATCATTTTTGCCGCGCGAATCCAGATTGAGATTAAGGAAAGGAAGTTAATTAAATTTTCGAATCACTGACTCAGGCCCATTGTCGAATCCTACTCAGCAATTGTCGAATCCTACTCAGCCGAAAAAGGGGGTACTTATGTATGGCGGAACGGGCCAATCTGGTCTTTCATAATAAAGAGATAGACGGAACTGCTATGAAACGACTTATTAGCAGATTAATAGATCATTTCGGAATGGGATATACATCCCATATACTGGATCAAATAAAGACTCTGGGCTTTCATCAAGCCACTACTACATCGATTTCATTAGGAATCGAGGATCTTTTAACAATACCATCTAAGGGATGGTTAGTGCAAGACGCGGAACAACAGAGTTTTCTTTTGGAGAAACACTATTATTATGGGGCTGTACACGCGGTAGAAAAATTACGCCAATCCGTTGAGATATGGTATGCTACAAGTGAATATTTGAAACAAGAAATGAATTCGAATTTTCGGATAACGGATCCTTCTAATCCAGTCTATCTAATGTCTTTTTCAGGAGCCAGAGGAAATGCATCTCAGGTACACCAATTAGTAGGTATGAGAGGATTAATGGCGGATCCTCAAGGACAAATGATTGATTTACCTATTCAAAGCAATTTACGCGAGGGACTTTCTTTGACAGAATATATAATTTCCTGCTACGGAGCCCGCAAAGGGGTTGTAGATACTGCTGTACGAACAGCGGATGCTGGATATCTTACACGTAGACTTGTTGAAGTAGTTCAACATATTATTGTGCGTAGAAGAGATTGTGGTACTATCCGAGGTATTTCTTTGAGTCCTCAAAATGGGATGACGGAAAAACTTTTTGTCCAAACACTAATTGGTCGTGTATTAGCAGACGATATATATATTGGTTCACGATGCATTGCCGCTCGAAATCAAGATATTGGAATTGGATTAGTCAATCGATTCATAACTGCCTTTCGAGCACAACCATTTCGAGCACAACCAATATATATTAGAACCCCCTTTACTTGCCGGAGCACATCTTGGATCTGTCAATTATGTTATGGTCGGAGTCCCACTCATGGCGATCTGGTCGAATTGGGGGAAGCCGTAGGTATTATTGCAGGTCAATCAATTGGGGAGCCAGGGACTCAACTAACATTAAGAACTTTTCATACTGGCGGAGTATTCACAGGGGGTACTGCCGACCTTGTACGATCCCCTTCGAATGGAAAAATGCAATTCAATGAAGATTTGGTTCACCCCACACGTACCCGTCATGGGCAGCCTGCTTTTCTATGTTATATAGACTTGCATGTAACTATTCAGAGTCAGGATATTCTATATAGTGTGAATATTCCCTCAAAAAGCTTGATTCTAGTGCAAAATGATCAATATGTAGAATCCGAACAAGTAATTGCGGAGATTCGTGCCGGAACGTCCACTTTGCATTTTAAAGAAAAAGTACAAAAGCATATTTATTCCGAATCAGACGGGGAAATGCACTGGAGTACTGATGTTTACCATGCGCCCGAATATCAATATGGTAATCTTCGTCGATTACCAAAAACAAGCCATTTATGGATATTGTCAGTAAGTATGTGCAGATCCAGTATAGCGTCTTTTTCGCTCCACAAGGATCAAGATCAAATGAATACTTATTCTTTTTCTGTTGACGGAAGATATCTCTTTGACCTCTCAATGGCTAATGATCAAGTAAGACATAGACTGTTGGATACTTTTGGTAAAAAAGATAGGGAAATTCTTGATTATTCAACGCCGGATCGAATCATGTCCAATGGCCATTGGAATTTTGTCTATCCTTCTATTCTTCAAGATAATTCGGATTTGTTGGCGAAAAAGCGAAGAAATGGGTTCGTCATTCCATTACAATATCATCAAGAACAAGAGAAAGAACTAATATCCTGTTTGGGGATTTCGATTGAAATACCCTTTATGGGTGTTTTACGTAGAAATACTATTTTTGCTTATTTTGACGATCCACGATACAGAAAAGATAAAAAGGGTTCAGGAATTGTTAAATTTAGATATAGGACCCTAGAGGACGAATATAGGACTCGAGAGGAAGACTCAGAGGACGAATATGGGAGCCCAGAGAACGAATATAGGACCCGAGAGGAAGAATATGAAACCCTAGAAGACGAATATAGGACTCGAGAGGACGAATATGAAACCCTAGAAGATGAATATGGGATCCTAGAGGACGAATATGAAGCCCTAGAAGACGAATATGGGATCCTAGAGGATGAATATAGGACTGGAGAGAAAGACTCAGAAGACGAATATGGGAGCCCAGAGAACGAATATAGAACCCGAGAGGACGAATATGGAACTCTAGAGGAAGACTCAGAGGACGAATATGGGAGCCCGGAGGAAGGCTCAGAGGACGAATATGGGACTTTAGAGGAAGACTCAGAAGAAGACTCAGAGGACGAATACGGGAGCCCAGAGGAAGATTCCATCTTAAAAAAAGAGGGTTTGATTGAGCATCGAGGAACAAAAGAATTTAGTCTAAAATACCAAAAAGAACTAGATCGGTTTTTTTTCATTCTTCAAGAACTGCATATCTTGCCGAGATCCTCATCCCTAAAGGTACTTGATAATAGTATCATTGGAGTGGATACACAACTCACAAAAAATACAAGAAGTCGACTAGGTGGATTGGTCCGAGTGAAGAGAAAAAAAAGCCATACGGAACTCAAAATCTTTTCCGGAGATATTCATTTTCCTGAAGAGGCGGATAAGATATTAGGTGGTAGTTTGATACCACCAGAAAGAGAAAAGAAAGATTCTAAGGAATCAAAAAAAAGGAAAAATTGGGTCTATGTTCAACGGAAAAAAATTCTCAAGAGCAAGGAAAAGTATTTTGTTTCGGTTCGACCTGCAGTCGCATATGAAATGGACGAAGGGAGAAATTTAGCAACACTTTTCCCGCAAGATCTCTTGCAAGAAGAGGATAATTTCCAACTTCGACTTGTCAATTTTATTTCTCATGAAAATAGCAAGTTAACTCAAAGAATTTATCATACGAATAGTCAATTTGTTCGAACTTGCTTAGTAGTGAATTGGGAACAAGAAGAAAAAGAGGAGGCTCGTGCTTCCCTTGTTGAGGTAAGAGCAAATGATCTGATTCGCGATTTCCTAAGAATTGAGTTAGTCAAGTCCACTATTTCGTATACACGAAGAAGGTATGATAGGACAAGTGCAGGACCGATTCCCAATAATAGGTTAGATCGCACCAATTCCTTTTATTCCAAGGCGAAGATTCAATCACTTAGCCAACATCAAGAAGCTATTGGCACCTTGTTGAATCGAAATAAAGAATACCAATCTTTGATGATTTTGTCGGCATCCAACTGTTCTCGAATTGGTTTATTCAAGAATTCGAAATATCCCAATGCGGTAAAAGAATCGAATCCTAGAATTCCTATTCGAGATATTTTTGGGCCCTTAGCCGCTATTGTACCTAGTATATCGAATTTTTCTTCATCTTACTATTTACTAACGCATAATCAGATCCTGTTAAAAAAATATTTGTTCCTTGACAATTTGAAACAAACCCTCCAAGTACTTCAAGGGCTTAAATACTCTTTAATAGATGAAAATCAAAGGATTTCGAATTTCGATAGTAACATCATGTTGGATCCATTCCATTTGAATTGGCACTTTCTCCATCATGATTCTTGGGAGGAGACATCGGCAATAATTCACCTTGGACAATTTATTTGCGAAAATGTATGTCTATTTAAATCGCACATAAAAAAATCTGGTCAAATTTTCATTGTTAATATTGATTCCTTTGTTATAAGAGCAGCTAAGCCTTATTTGGCCACTACAGGAGCAACTGTTCATGGTCATTATGGAGAAATCCTTTACAAAGGAGATAGGTTAGTTACGTTTATATATGAAAAATCGAGATCTAGTGACATAACGCAAGGTCTTCCAAAAGTAGAACAAATCTTTGAAGCGCGTTCAATTGATTCACTATCGCCGAATCTCGAAAGGAGAATTGAGGATTGGAATGAGCGTATACCAAGAATTCTTGGGGTCCCCTGGGGATTCTTGATTGGAGCTGAGCTAACCATAGCCCAAAGTCGTATCTCTTTGGTTAATAAGATCCAAAAGGTTTATCGATCCCAAGGGGTACAGATCCATAATAGACATATAGAGATTATTATACGCCAAGTAACATCAAAAGTGCGGGTTTCCGAAGATGGAATGTCTAATGTTTTTTCACCTGGGGAATTAATCGGACTATTACGAGCAGAACGAGCAGGACGAGCTTTGGATGAATCGGTCTATTATCGGGCAATCTTATTGGGAATAACAAGGGCTTCCCTGAATACCCAAAGTTTCATATCTGAAGCAAGTTTTCAAGAAACTGCTCGAGTTTTAGCAAAAGCTGCCCTACGAGGTCGTATTGATTGGTTGAAAGGCCTGAAAGAAAACGTAGTTCTGGGGGGGATTATACCTGTTGGTACCGGATTCCAAAAATTTGTGCATCATTCCCCACAAGACAAGAACCTTTATTTCGAAATTCAAAAAAAAAATCTATTCGCGTCGGAAATGAGAGATATTTTGTTTCTCCATACAGAATTAGTTTCTTCTGATTCTGATGTAACAAACAATTTCTATGAGACATCAGAACCCCCATTTACCCCCATTTATACGATTTAAGGATACATAAAGCAGATTTTTTTATTTAAACTAGACTTTTGACCTTAGAACACTAACAGGTCAGATTTTAGATTTTTATTTTATTTTTATTCATTTTATTTTAATAAGTAAAAGAAGTCAGTTAATTCATTAAGGTTACGTTTATACCATGTATCAATGGCCAATTCTCAGTGGAAGGTTACATCGGAACAATTATTATTTATTTCAAGCTATTTCGGCTCTTTCTTAATTTTCAAAAAAAAAAAAGAAATAAATTCCGTAATGGAATGGTAGGATGAAAAAAAAAAAGAAAAAATCAAAAGGAAGTGTGGAAAAAATGACAAGAAGATATTGGAACATCAATTTGAAAGAGATGATAGAAGCGGGAGTTCATTTTGGTCATGGTATTAAGAAATGGAATCCTAAAATGGCCCCTTACATCTCGGCAAAGCGTAAAGGTACTCATATTACAAATCTCGCTAGAACGGCTCGTTTTTTATCAGAAGCTTGTGATTTAGTTTTTGATGCAGCAAGTCAGGGAAAAAGCTTCTTAATTGTTGGTACCAAAAAAAGAGCAGCGGATTTAGTAGCATCAGCTGCAATAAGGGCTCGTTGTCATTATGTTAATAAAAAGTGGTTCAGTGGTATGTTAACGAATTGGTCGATTACGAAAACTAGACTTTCTCAATTTAGAGACTTAAGAGCAGAAGAAAAGATGGGAAAATTCCACCATCTCCCAAAAAGAGATGTGGCAATCTTGAAGAGAAAATTATCTACCTTGCAAAGATATCTCGGCGGGATCAAATATATGACGAGGTTGCCGGACATTGTGATCGTCCTTGATCAGCAAAAAGAGTATATAGCTCTTCGGGAATGTGCCATTTTGGGGATTCCTACTATTTCTTTAGTCGATACAAATTGTGACCCAGATCTCGCAAATATATCGATTCCAGCCAACGATGACACTATGACTTCAATTCGATTGATTCTTAACAAATTAGTATTTGCAATTTGTGAGGGCCGTTCTCTCTATATAAGAAATCGTTGATTAAGAAGAATAGTTCATTCTTGGGTAACTGCGTAGATTTATGGGATCACTTACTATTCTTTTTTGTTTTGCATATTTTGCATAGATAAAAGAAGGGGAATATTGATATATATTAGAGGGTATTGATATATATTATCATCTGATGTGATTTCTTGGTATCCTAAATATAAGATTAATACTTCAAGTTGCTGAGTTGAGAAAGAGATGGTTGAATCAAAAGAATTCCTTTTTTGAAGTTCAATTTTTATCAGAGGACAATATGAATATTATACCATGTTCCGTTAAAACACTCAAGGGGTTATATGATATATCGGGTGTAGAAGTAGGCCAACACTTCTATTGGCAAATAGGAGGTTTCCAAATTCATGCCCAAGTACTCATCACTTCTTGGGTCGTAATTACTATCTTGCTAGGTTCAGTTATCATAGCTGTTCGGAATCCACAAACCATCCCGACCGACGGTCAGAATTTCTTCGAATATGTGCTTGAGTTTATTCGAGACTTGAGCAAAACTCAGATTGGAGAAGAATATGGTCCCTGGGTTCCCTTTATTGGAACTATGTTCCTTTTTATTTTTGTTTCGAATTGGTCGGGTGCTCTTTTACCTTGGAAAATTATACAGTTACCCCATGGGGAATTAGCAGCACCCACGAATGATATAAATACTACTGTTGCTTTAGCTTTACTCACATCAGCGGCATATTTTTATGCGGGTCTTAGCAAAAAAGGATTGAGTTATTTCGAGAAATATATTAAACCAACTCCAATTCTTTTACCAATTAACATCCTAGAAGATTTCACAAAACCATTATCGCTTAGTTTTCGACTTTTCGGGAATATATTGGCGGATGAATTAGTCGTTGTTGTTCTTGTTTCTTTAGTCCCCTTAGTAGTCCCTATACCGGTCATGTTTCTTGGATTATTTACAAGCGGTATTCAAGCTCTTATTTTTGCAACGTTAGCCGCAGCCTATATAGGTGAATCCATGGAAGGTCATCATTGAATTGACTAGTTTTCAAAATAGTCTTTTTTTTTAGCTTAGCTCAATTCATGCATGGTTCCAGATAATCCGCTTGGTTGGAAAACTAAATAGTTAGAAATGCGTATGAATATACAACCTAGAGTTGTAGGAGAGAGAATAGACTATATTACGGAATTGTCAAAGTATATATGCATTAAGGGGGGCGGAGTCAGGCTAGATCTATATCCTTAATGTCTATAAGTCCAGTCATCTTTTGTGCGGGTTTTTAAGGAATGATTTTAGAATCCGATTCATCAATAGAAAATGAGAAAATACGCAAAATAGAAGAAACAAATGTATATGGGATATTATATATTCCTAAGTTAGATTCATTATCTAATCCGATATATCGAATTCCCTCTATATGGAATTGGATTCCATATCCAGTTCTATGCAGCATATTGTTATCAATTGTATATCTTGATTTAATTCCTATTGGATTTGGATTAGGTCGATTTCAATAGGGGTTCTTCCTCTATTTCGTCTTTTATTATGGATTATTTTATTATGGATTAGATGATAGGGGAAAAAATAGGAACTCAAGGATATCGAAGAGTAAAGAAAGAAGAATGGAATGAAAGAGTGGTTGGTTGGAAAGAAAGAGAAATAGAATAATGAGAATCATATGGATTTACACAAACCTCTAATGATTAGAAACTAAAAATGAGATCTCGAAGTAGTTCGGACAATTCAGATTATCATTTCAATTTGTACTTTTTAGTTACTTCTCCCCAATAGAGCTTAGAAGTAAGAATTTCTTGGTTGATTGTATCCTTAACCATTTCTTTTTTTTTTGACACGAGGAACTCACCATGAATCCACTAATTGCTGCTGCTTCCGTTATTGCTGCTGGATTGGCCGTAGGGCTTGCTTCTATTGGGCCTGGAGTTGGTCAAGGTACTGCTGCAGGACAAGCTGTAGAAGGTATTGCGAGACAGCCAGAAGCAGAAGGTAAAATACGAGGTACTTTATTGCTTAGTCTAGCTTTTATGGAAGCTTTAACAATTTATGGACTAGTTGTGGCACTAGCGCTTTTATTTGCGAACCCTTTTGTTTAATCCTAAAAAAGAAAATGAGTCCTTTAGATTAGATACTTTTTTCTTTTTTTAGTAAATTGGTATTTGCTTCTGCAATTCCAATTATATCAATACTTTACTCCTATTTATTACTCCTGGAATTACCTATTTATCGGGACAGACAATACCCCACCCCAGGAAGGGCTGATTTGAGGATGATCAATTTAGAGGATATGCTCGCCTTCTTCCTTCCCGTCCTTAGTTTAGGACAGTGGAAAGTCTTTTTCCTTTTATTTTAGGAATTTTGGGAACATTTCAACAAAGGAGTCTTTCACAGGTCAAACGAGACCTAAGACTTAATCTAAAAGAAATTATTAGATTGAATCTATTTGCATTAAAAAAAATTACATTAAAAAAACCGATCAAAAAAGGGCGAGCGAAGTAAGTGATCGAAAAACTTTGCTCTTTGTTCGTCCTATCTATAAGAGGAGAGCATATGAAAAATGTAACCCATTCTTTCGTTTTTTTAGCTCACTGGCCATCCGCTGGGAGTTTCGGGCTTAATACCGATATTTTAGCAACAAATCTAATAAATCTAACTGTAGTGGTTGGTGTATTGATTTTTTTTGGAAAGGGAGTGTGTGCGAGTTGTCTATTTCAAGAATAGATTGGATCTATCCGGCTGCACTTTAAAATATTTTTTAGTATTTTTTGGATAAATAAGAAAAAGGTGCACGATCTCGACGAATTACTTCTGAATAAATTCAGAAATCATATGGAAGAACCATAGCATTTCGCGACTCATTGGTAAATCAACTTTGATTCTCTATAGACCAATAATGTGAGACCATTAACACGGTTAAAGCTAAACTGCTTGAAGTCCAGGCAAAAAGGGGTACTCTTTCTACAACTATATTAGTATTAGTACCAAAATGCTTTAAACGGGAAATAGCTAATGTAGAATTTATCTGATATAAAACACTCATATCGATAAAATGGTTTGAACTATTTACTAGAAGGGCACCCTGCCCTTTTTTATCCAATGCCGAATCGACGACCTATGTATAAAATAAAAAAAAAGAGAAATTTTTTGGATTTGAAGAAAAAAAAAGAATTCTATCAATTTTCATTTTCCATTTATTTAGTTAGTTTTTCTTAATGAAATTGAAATTATTAACTAAAGGGCAAATACAAATAAAGAAACAACTTTGCTGACCATGATAGATTTTTATCTAGGCGGAAGAGTCCTCTTAATATTTATCTAGTCTTATATTCTTAATATGGGTTTCGGTATATTGAAATATAAACAGAAAAGAGAAGATAGAGGATAGGCTCATTACATAAAATAAAAAAAAAGATATGGAAATATCTATAGCAAAAAAAGAAAAAAAAAAGGAGCGTGAGAGCCAAATGAATCGAAAGATTCATGTTTGGTTCGGGAAGAGATCATAAAAATTGTAAACTTAATAGCAAGATAATCTACTTTCATTAAAAGATTTATTAGATAATCGAAAACAGAGAATCTTGAGTACTATTCGAAATTCGGAAGAATTGCGTAGAGGGACCATTGAGCAGCTCGAAAAAGCTCGGGTTCGATTACAGAAAGTCGAACTAGAAGCAGATGAGTATCGAATGAATGGATATTCTGAGATAGAACGAGAAAAAGCAAATTTGATTAATGCTACTTCTATTAGTTTGGAACAATTAGAAAAGTCTAAAAACGAAATCCTTTATTTTGAAAAACAAAGGGCGATGAATCAGGTCCGACAACGGGTTTTCCAACAGGCCGTACAAGGAGCTCTAGGAACTCTGAATAGTTGTTTGAATACCGAGTTACATTTCCGTACGATTCGTGCTAATATTGGCATTCTCGGGGCCATAGAATCGAAGAAATAATTAAATTAATTAGGCCTTGAACTTCTACTTTCGTTTAGAATTTAGGCATTATTTTTCCCCTTGCTTCCGAAAAAAAGAGTCAAGAAACACTAATGGCAACCCTTCGAGTCGACGAAATTCATAAAATTCTCCGCGAACGTATTGAACAATATAATAGGAAAGTAGGGATTGAGAATATCGGTCGCGTAATTCAAGTGGGGGATGGGATTGCTCGTATTATAGGTCTTGGTGGAATAATGTCAGGTGAATTAGTCGAATTTGCAGAAGGGACTAGGGGTATTGCTCTGAATTTGGAATCCAAAAATGTTGGGATTGTATTAATGGGCGATGGGTTGATGATACAAGAGGGAAGTTTTGTAAAAGCAACAGGAAGAATTGCTCAGATACCCGTGAGCGAGGCTTACTTGGGTCGTGTTATAAATGCTCTGGCTAAACCTATTGATGGGAGAGGCGAAATTCTAGCTTCGGAATCTCGCTTAATTGAATCTCCTGCTCCGGGTATAATTTCCAGGCGTTCTGTATATGAACCCCTTCAAACAGGGCTTATTGCTATCGATTCGATGATCCCCATAGGGCGCGGTCAGCGAGAGTTAATTATTGGGGACAGACAGACTGGCAAAACAGCAGTAGCCACAGATACAATTCTCAATCAAAAAGGGCAAGATGTAATATGTGTTTATGTAGCTATCGGTCAAAGAGCATCCTCCGTGGCTCAAGTAGTAACTACTTTCCATGAAGAGGGGGCCATGGAATACACTATTGTAGTAGCTGAAAT